AAGTAGATCGGTATTGACCATATAATAGAAGAAGATCTTGGTCCATGGAGTCCCAAGAAGGTAAGAACTCCAACCTGTCTGATGCTTCTTCGGCCAAATACAATATACAAGTGGGACCTGCACTATGAGCAAGCTGTGCGAAAAACCGCTTCTTTTTTCCGGTTCCGAAACAACTTGGGCGAAATAGGGTTCTACCGGGAAACCATGGATTTTTTAGTTTTCGCCATTGGTTACTGGTTGAGCCACTGGAATGGAATGAGATAAGAATCTCTGGAGATCTTTCTTCTCCACTTACTCGTAACAGGCTTTTCTTCTGTAGAATACTTCTTCCGAATGGCATAATTGTCCGATTTTTTCCTCGATCTTCAAAGAAAACTGACTCCTCCTACTCCTCCTTCTCCTTTAGGATAGGATCGTCGTTGGTCCTTCTTTCACTAATGATCTCACCATTTTATAGTAGTTGTCGTTTACTGCGCGAACTCATACGCATACTTTGATGCTAACTCGAATGATGTCTCGGGATAATTCATTTTTCCTCTTCCAATTTCAAAGATAAAGAAGAGAAGGAGAAGAGGAAGTACGACGAAAAGGGTATGAAATAGGTTGCTTGTAACGATTGCGATTGCTTATTCGGTTGGCCTTTTGAAGAAGTCAGACATCGCCTGTGGGAGCTTGCTGATAGTGAGGAAGCCATAATCTCTCTATCGGATTGCCTATTTGTCTATCTGTCTGGTGAAGAGAGAATGGAAGAGACTCTCAATAGGGCAAGCACCCAATACCTCGTCGAGTCCAAAGCTCCAGCTCAAGCAGTTCAATCCAATTGAATTGAGTACCTACGACTGTGGAATGCTTCTTTTATGTTATTTTTTAAAAAGAGGAACTCAAAGTAAAAACTCGACTTTGTCTTGCACAAAGACTTAAGCTATAGTGAACAGGGGAAGCTGCTCACTTTGATAGCCCTACCCTAGTGTATGCACTCAAGCAGAGTAGACGTCACGCGTCACCAAGCATACCGCCCGAGGTTAAGGGTTCATCAGCGAATGGAGTTAGGCCCATTTCCTAGCCTAGTTTTAAGCAGAACAGCACCATCCTAGTCCAGAGCAGTACTTCTCTTATGGGCTCGAGGCAAGACAAGCAGCCCGCTTCGCTTCCTCAAGGAACAAGATGAAATAATGCTTTTGTGGAACGTCTTCTGGCGAGGCTTTGGGATTAAACCAATATCTTTCTATTTGAAGCAGTGTGCGGTATGCCTTCAATTCAACAAGCATACGCTGGCCAGAATAGTACTGATATTTCCGTCTCTGTTTAGCTGACTCGCTCGGGATATCCTCGCATCATTCCGGCATTTCACCGTAAGAGGATCCTTAAAGGTGATTCCAAAAGTGATTTGCTTGTCCAGTGGTACTTTTCGCTTTTCTCCGAAGGCTATTGAATTAGCTAAACCCCGCGGTTGGCCTAACCTAACTTGATGCCACGCTTATAGAGTTGTCGGACCAGAAATGAAAGATGAAATAGCTGAAAAGAAAGGAATAAAGTATACGAATATCAAAGTATGCCCTCACGAATTGGATTTGAACCAATATTCCCCTATTTGTGGCTACTTTACCTTTAGTCGATCGTGATCCCACCCACCCTACTTATAACCCTCATCGCGGCCTTTTTCTTGTTTTGATTTTGCATTTTCGTCTTTGGCTACATCTGCAATCCGTTTCATCATTTCTTCCTTAGCAACCTCCTCGTTGGCATAAGGAGACCCTTTCTCCTCTTCCTTTAACCGCCATTTAAAACAGGTTTTTAGTTTATCCAAAAATTCTTTCATTGCTGTTATAGTTACTAACTAAGTTCTGCTCCCCCCAAGGGAGACTTGTCGGAAATCGCCTTGGTCCAACCAAGAAAGACATGGGAATTTTTTGCGTAAGATTTTTTTCTTCTATTTATTACGATATTTCTAGTTAGAGTAAAATCTCACTCCTAAAAGAATGAATTGGCTTATTCGAAAAAGGCCTTGTTCTTTGGAAGATCTATCTCGTGTCTGGTACTGCATGGTTCCACTCTGCAAGAACTCCGAATCATTCTCTTGAAGCTCATCCTCTTCATCATAAATGATCCGCTTGCCCCGAAATGACCTGGACCTCTAGGGAAATCCCAATGAATTGGGCCTTTCGATACAATCAAATAGAAAGCCCCAAGGGCGCCATATTCTAGGAGCCCAAACTATGTGATTGAATAAATCCTCCTCTATCTGTTGTGGGTCAAGGGCTCCTTCCCCCTCCCCTTCTTCAAACTCCGATTCGTATTTTTCATAGAGAAATCTCTGATCAAAGATAGAACAAGATCCATTTTGCATCATATCTAAGGGGGATTCCTCGGTTCGGGCCGAAGAAGCAATGTAACTCGATCATTATCAAACGAGTCCATAAGAAGTGATTCCATTTTTTTCATCGGGTCCGGGTAGAGACCAAAGATCTTGAGCGACCGATCCGGCAGAACAACTCAAAAG